GAACGGAAAAATCCATTAGATAATGAACTATTGGTTCTAAGCCATCTCTGGCGATGAATCAACAATTCGAAGTGCTTTTCTTGCGTATTCTTGATAAACCAGCGTTTATATATTGATGTGGGGGGATCCGCTTGGGAAATAAGAAGCCCCTTTGACATCTCTTCATCTGCAAAGAATTCTCGATGTGAAAACACAGAGACAAAGGGCCGATCTTTGAATAGGAAAAAGAGTGGATCCGCAGGGTCCCAAATGAATTGGCTTATTCGAAAAAAGCTTTGTTCTTTGGAAGATCTATCTCGTGTCTGGTACTGCATGGTTCCACTCTGCAAGAACTCCGAATCATTCTCTGGAAGCTCATCCTTTTCATCATAAATGATCCGCTTGCCCCGAAATGACCTGGCCCAATAGGGAAATCCCAATTCATTGGGCTTTTCGATACAATCAAATAGAAAGCCCCAAGGGCGCCATATTCTAGGAGCCCAAACTATGTGATTGAATAAGTCCTCCTCTATCTGTTGCGGGTCGAGGACTCCTTCTCCTTCCCCCTCTTCAAACTCCGATTCGTATTTTTCATGGAGAAATATCTGATCAACGATAGAACAAGATCCATTTTGCATCATATCTAAGGGATTCCTTGGTTTGGGCCGAAGAAGCAATGTCACTCGATCATTATCAAACTGACTGGAATCTTTTTCTGTCCGCGAGGATCCCACCAGAGCGCCTTCTACTTCTAATAGGCCCTGAACTAGATCAGAATCATTCTCAACAAGTCCATAAGAAGTGATCCCATTTTTTTCATCGGGTCCGGGTAGAGACAAAAGGTCTTGAGCGATCGATCCGGCAGAACAACTCAAAAGATAAAGAAGGATCGTTAATTTCTTCATGCTCGTTCCAAGTTCGAAGTAACATTTGTACAAATAAGAATCCCCTTCGTTACATGATTTCTTCTTCATATAGATAGATATAGGATCTATGGGGCAATTACTTAGAAGTACATTTTGTGCAACAGCCCTTCCTATCTGATAGAAAAGGATCCCATGATCCTGAACCGATCTTACCTGGGAGCGCAAATCCCAAGTTTGTCTATGAAGAGCAGAGCTAATTGTATTAGTGTCTAGAATTGATTTCTTCTGTGTAATACTAATCGATAGGGCCTCATTGGTAAGTGCTACAAGATCTCGTACATTGGAACCCATGGTTATGGACCTGAATTCATTAGTATGGAACATTTTCTTTTTCTTTTCCAAGTGAAATCCCCTAGTATACGAAAGGGTGAAAAAGCGCTTTCGTTGTTGTGGAATAAGAAGCCTTCGTATCTTAATGCATGTATTTAATTTATTCGGAGCTATTAGAGCGGGATCCACTTTTTTGGGAATATGAGTCGAAGCAATAACAAGAATATTTTGAGTGGAACATCTTTCACAATCCCTGGAGAGATCGTTCGCTAATAGACCGAGGGATAAGTAATTCGACTCATTCACATCCAGATCATGAATGTTTGGAATCCCTATTATGCAAGGAGACATTGCTTTTGCTAATTCGAATTGAAGGGTGATATAAAATCGGTCTATTTCCGGCATCATATCCATAGTTAGCGCATTCATCCTAGTTAGAAGCTCCAGCTCCGTATCAAGGTCACGATCAATATCGTCACTATCCTCAATATCGTCACTATCCTCAATATCGATATCATCAATAAGAAAACCTTTAGGCTTGTTATCCAGGAACTTGTTCAGAAATACTGTAATGAAAGGAACATAGGAGTTTGCCGCTAGGTATTTGACCAAATAGGATCGTCCAGTTCCTATAGAACCTATCACTAAAATACCCCTAGAGGGGGATAGGGCTAAGCGGAGCGAAAAGGGTTTTCCATGAGATGGGAAATGAAAACTATTAGCCCCACACGAGTTTTGTGAATAAGTGATTGTCTGATAATGAGCAAGGAATATCCGCCTTTCTGCTAAACAGAATGTATTGAACTCATAATTCATTAGATACTTTTTATGAATGTCAACTAAGTATCGTAAGTAAATTGCTCCCGGTTGTTCAATCATTTGATAACCAGAGTCATTCTTTGATAAATGATCACTATGAGTCAAACTCAATAGAATTTGATCAATCCTTTTTTCTGTCGTTAAGGTGGAAAACTGAACCAAGAATTCTCTTTCTTTATCATCAATCGAATCACTGTTCGCGACCCAGGATTCTATTTTATCACCAATCCAATCAACGTTCACATTTTTTCTTTTTCTTATCAATGAATAGATCTCTTTACTTGTATGACTTAGATGTCTCGTATTTTTCGAAAAAGTGATTTGATGGATGGGATTTGGTATGATACTTATGAGATCGATGATATCGATGAGATTGATATTCAAATATTTCTTCTTAGAACGTATTGATTTGACCCCATAAGCGGGACCACCACCCCATAGCATGTTGCCGCCAAAAGCAGAACCCCGTATTTCTTCTAGAGAATCTCCGAATTTTTCCAGAGCAA